TTAAAAAAAAAATAAATAATATGGTTCAAATATTTGTAAAAATAAAAAATTTATAAAATTATAAAAAAATATTTTTTTAAAACTAACTAAAAAATTTATATGCAAAGTGGATCTGTTGTAAAATTTAAAAATAAAATTTCTACTTAAAATTTTAAGTAAAAAAAATTTATAAAATTATAAAAAAATATTTTTTTAAAACTAACTAAAAAATTTATATGCAAAGTGGATCTGTTGTAAAATTTAAAAATAAAATTTCTACTTAAAATTTTAAGTAAAAAAAATTTATAAAATTATAAAAAAATATTTTTTTAAAACTAACTAAAAAATTTTTATCCCAAGGGGGTCTGTTGTAAAATTTAAAAAAAAAATTTTTCCTTAAAATTTTAAGTAGAAATTTTATTTTTAAATTTTACAACAGATCCACTTTGCATATAAATTTTTTAGTTAGTTTTAAAAAAATATTTTTTTATAATTTTATAAATTTTTTTTACTTAAAATTTTAAGTAGAAATTTTATTTTTAAATTTTACAACAGATCCACTTTGCATATAAATTTTTTAGTTAGTTTTAAAAAAATTTTTAAAAAATTAAAAAATTATTTATAGTATTTAATTTTAAATATTTAAGAAATTAAGATTTAGTAATATAAAAATTATTAACTAATTTTGTGCCAGCAGTTGCGGTTATACAATAAATAAATTAAATATTATTAGTAATAATTAATAAATTAAATTAATTATTATAAATTTATTATTATTAAGTAAAATTTTAATTTTAAAAAATATAATTAATATTTAATTATGAATTAATAAATTTTAATATAAACTAGGATTAGATACCCTATTATTAAAAAATTAAAATTTTAAACTAAAATAGTAAATTAGTTTTTAAACTTAAAAAAATTGGCGGTATTTTAGTTTATTTAGAGGAATCTGTTTATTAATTGATATTCCACGAATAAATTTACTTAATTTAAAGTTTATATATCGTCGTTATAAAAATATTTTATAAAAATATAAAATATTTAAAAATTTAAATAAAAAATTAAATCAGATCAAGATGTAATTTATAATTAAGAATATAATGGATTACAATAAAATTATTTATAATGAATTATAATTTGTAATAATTATATGAAATTGGATTTAAATGTAATTATATTTAATTTAATTTAATGATTTAATATTAAAATATGTACATATTGCCCGTCGCTCTCATTTAAAAATTGAGATAAGTCGTAACAAAGTAGAGGTACTGGAAAGTGTTTCTGGAAATAATCAAATTAAAGCTTTAAAAGTATTTCATTTACATTGAAAAGATTTTGTTAAATTCAAATAATTTGAAAAAAAAAAATTAATTAATAAAATTATAATAAAAATAATTTTAATTATTTAAGTTATATTATTTTTTAAGAAAAAATTTAATTATTTATAATAAATTAGTATTGTAAAAGAAATTTGAAATAAATTAAATAATAAATTTTATTTAAAGTAAATTTTAATTATTGTATCTTGTGTATCAGAGTTTATTAAAAAAATATTTTAAAATAAAATATTCTCGAAGTTAAAAGAGTTAATTAATTAATTTAGTTAATATGGCAATATTATTAAAAATAGTTAATTAGAAATGAAATGTTAAACGTTTTTAAATATATCTAGTTTTTTAAGAAATAAATTTAATTTATATAATTATTTATTAAATTATAAATTATTTTATAATTTAAAATATATTATAAATATTTTAAGGGATAAGCTTTAAAATAAATAATTAAATAAAATTTACTATAAATAATTAAATTTAATATAATTAATATTATTAATTTTATTTAATTTGTTAAAAATAAATTTAATTTAAATAATATTTTTTATTAAAATATTAATTAATTATTAAAATATTTATTTAAATAATAAAAATAAATTAATAATGATAAAATTAGTATAATTATTATATTTTATAATTATTTAAATAGTTAAATGTTAATTTAAGTAATTCGGCAAAATTAAATATTCACCTGTTTATCAAAAACATGTCCTTTTGATAAATAATTTAAGGTCTAATCTGCCCACTGAATATAATTTAAAGGGCCGCAGTAATTTGACTGTGCAAAGGTAGCATAATAAATAGTCTTTTAATTGAAGACTGGAATGAATGATTGAATGAAATATTAACTGTCTCAAATTAATATTTTAAAATTTAATTTTTTAGTTAAAAAGCTAAAATAATTTTAAAAGACGAGAAGACCCTATAGAGTTTTATAATTTATTTTTATCAAATTATTTATAAAATTTATTTATTTAATTAAATGTAATTATTTTATTGGGGTGATAAAAAAATTAAATAAACTTTTTATATAAAATAACATTAATTTATGAATAAATGATCCAATTATATTGAATATAAGAATAAATTACCTTAGGGATAACAGCGTTATTTTTTTTTTTAGTTCTTATAAAAAAAAAAGTTTGCGACCTCGATGTTGGATTAAGATAAAATTTAAATGCAAAAGTTTAAACTTTTAGTCTGTTCGACTATTAAAATCTTACATGATCTGAGTTCAAACCGGTGTAAGCCAGGTTGGTTTCTATCTTTAAATAATTAAAATATTTTAGTACGAAAGGAATTAATATTTAAAATAATTTTATAAAATTGAATTTAATTAATAGTTATTATAAAAAACTATTTTGACAGAATTAATGTATTGAATTTAGAATTCATTTATAAATATTTTATATATTTAAATAGTATTGAATTTATATGAATATATAATAATTTTTATTGGGATAATTTTATTAATTTTAGGTGTATTAATTGGGGTTGCTTTTTTGACTTTATTAGAACGAAAGATTTTAGGTTACATTCAAATTCGAAAAGGGCCAAATAAAGTAGGTATTATAGGAATTTTACAACCTTTTGCAGAAGCTGTAAAGTTATTTACAAAAGAAAATATTTATCCTAATATATCTAATTATATATCTTATATATATTCTCCAATTATTAGATTTTTTTTTTCTTTATTAATTTGAGTTATTATTCCTTATAATATAAATTTATTTTTTTTTAGGTTAGGTATTTTATTTTTTTTATGTTGTACAAGTATAGGGGTTTATTCTACTATAATTGCTGGATGATCTTCTAATTCTAATTATGCTTTATTAGGAAGATTACGTGCAGTTGCTCAAGCTATTTCTTATGAAGTTAGAATAATTTTAATTATATTATCTTCAATTTTAATAATTTTAGATTTTAATTTAATGAAATTTTATGAATTTCAAAATTATTTATGATTTATTTTTATAATATTTCCTTTATCATTAATTTGATTTTCTTCTAGTTTAGCAGAAACAAATCGTACTCCTTTTGATTTTGCTGAAGGAGAAAGAGAATTGGTATCTGGATTTAATGTTGAATATAGAGGTGGGGGGTTTGCTTTAATTTTTATAGCAGAATATTCTAGAATTTTATTTATAAGATTATTATTTAGAATTATATATTTAGGTGGTTATAATTTATCTTTATTTTTTTATTTTAAAATAATCTTTATTTCTTATAGATTTATTTGAGTACGTGGTACATTACCTCGTTTTCGTTATGATAAATTAATATATTTAGCTTGAAAGATTTATCTACCTCTATCTTTAAATTTTTTATTTTTTTTTTTAGGAATAATTATAATATAATTATAATATAGTATAAAATTAATAGAAAATTATTAATATTCTATATTATGTTTTCAAAACATATGCTTACATCAAGCTCATTAATTATTTTTATTTTAATATTTTATCTCATAGTATTCTAATTAAAGGATTTAATAAATAATATAAGAAATATAAAATAGTTAATATTTGTCCTGTTAAAATATAAGGATCTTCTACAGGTCGAGCACCAATTCATGTTAATAATATAATAATAATTAATATATTTCAAAATAAAATTTTATTTATTGGGTAAAATTGATTTCCTTGAAATTTTTTATTAAAAGTAAATGGTAAAATAAATAAAATAGCAATAGATATAATTAAAGCAATAACACCTCCTAGTTTATTAGGAATTGATCGTAAAATTGCGTAAGCAAATAGAAAGTATCATTCTGGTTGAATATGAATTGGAGTTATTAAAGGATTTGCTGGAATAAAATTATCAGGATCTCTTAAAATATAGGGATTTCATAATGTTAATAATATTAAAATTATTGTTATAATAATAAATCCAAATAAATCTTTAAATGAAAAATAAGGGTGAAATGGAATTTTATCTAAATTTCTATTAATTCCTAATGGATTATTTGATCCATATTGATGTAAGAATAATAAATGGATTATAGTTATTATTAATAAAATAAAAGGTAATAAGAAATGAAAAGTATAAAATCGAGTTAATGTAGCATTATCTACTGCAAATCCACCTCAAATTCAATTAACTAATATTGATCCTAAATAAGGTAATGCTGATAATAAATTTGTAATTACAGTAGCCCCTCAAAATGATATTTGTCCCCAAGGAAGTACATATCCTATAAAAGCTGTTGCTATTAATAAAAATAAAATTAATACTCCGACTATTCAAGTATATTTATATAGAAATGATTCATAATAAATTCCTCGTCCAATATGAATATAAATGCAAATAAAAAAAAATGAAGCACCATTTGCATGTAATGTACGAATTAATCAACCATAATTTACATCTCGGCAAATATGATTAATTCTATAAAAAGCTAATTCAATATTGGCTGAGTAATGTATGGTTAAGAATAAACCAGTAATAATTTGAATAATTAAACATAATCCTAATAATGATCCAAAATTTCATAAAGATGAAATATTTGATGGTGTAGGTAAGTCAATTAATGAATTATTTATAATTTTAATAATAGGATGTGTTTTTCGAAATGGTTTATATATATTTATCATTAATTTGCTCGTAAAGGCCCATAATTAATATTAGTAATTTTAATAATAGCAAATAGTGTAATTAATAAATAAATAATTGATATTAATGTTAAAAAATAACTTTGATTATTATAAATTTTTGAAATATTAATTGAATTTTCGTTATTAAAGAAAATTATTTTATTTCAAAAATTTAATAATTCTCTATTAATATTTAAATTTAATCAATATAAATTATTAAATATTAATATAATAATAAATATTAATATAATTATTATTATATAAAATAATAGTAAGTTTGAATTAAATTTAAATATTTCATTTGATGCAATTCTTGCTACATAAATAAATATAACTAATAATCCTCCTAAAATAGTTAAAAATAAAATATAAGAGAATCAAAATGTTCTAATTATTGATCCTGAAATTAATGAAATTAAAATTGTTTGTAATAATAATAATAATCCTATAGATAATGGATGATTTAAAAAAAATATTATAGTACTAAATAAAATTAATATTATTCTAATAAATAATTTAAATATATCAAGGAATAGTTTAAATAAAATAATAATTTTGGAAATTATTGATAAAAATTTTTTTTTCTTTGAAATTTAAAAAGTATAATACTTATATTTGATATACAAGACCAATGTTTTTTTTAAACTATTTAAATTAATGGAAATATTTTTAATGATATTTATTTCATTTTATATATTTATATTAGGTAATATAATTTATTCTTCGAAACGAAAACATTTATTAGTTGTTTTATTAAGATTAGAATTTATAGTATTAAGATTATTTTTTTTTTTAATAATTTATTTAATTAATATTGATTATGAATTTTATTTTTTAATAATTTTTTTAGTTTTTTCTGTTTGTGAAGGTGCTTTAGGATTATCTATTTTAATTTCTATGATTCGAACAAATGGGAATGATTATTTTCAAAGATTTAATTTATTAATATAAATGATAAAATTTATTTATTTTTTAATTTTTATTATCCCTTTATGTTTTATAAAAAATAAATTTTGATTGGTTCAAATAATGATATTTTTATTAATATTTTTATTAATATTAATAAATTTAAATATTTATTATTTTAGTAATTTGAGTTTTATATTTGGGGTTGATATTATTTCTTATAGATTAATTTTATTAAGAGTTTGAATTTGTATTTTAATAATAATAGCTAGTGAAAATTTATTAAAAAAGAAAAAATATTATAATTTATTTATATTAAATATTTTATTATTATTATTATTATTAATATTAACTTTTATGAGAATAAATTTATTTATATTTTATTTATTTTTTGAAGGAAGATTAATCCCTACTTTAATATTAATTATTGGTTGGGGCTATCAAGTTGAACGTATTCAAGCTAGTATATATTTATTATTTTATACTTTATTTGCTTCTTTACCTTTACTTTTAGGGATTTTTTTTATATATGAAGAAATTAATTCTATAATTATTTATTTAATAAAATTTTATAATTTTAATTTATTTATTTTATATTTTGTAATAATTTTTGCATTTTTAGTAAAAATACCAATATATTTTTTTCATTTATGATTACCTAAAGCTCATGTTGAAGCTTCAGTTTCTGGCTCTATAATTTTAGCTGGAATTATATTAAAATTAGGTGGTTATGGTATATTACGTGTAATAATTATGTTGCAAGAAGTAAATTTAAAATTTAATTATATTTATATTAGAATTAGATTAATTGGAGGATTTTTAGTTAGAATTATTTGTTTTTGTCAAATTGATATAAAATCTTTAATTGCTTATTCTTCAGTTGCTCATATAAGATTTGTTTTAGGTGGTATTTTTACTATAAATTATTGGGGGTTTATAGGGTCTTTAATTTTAATATTAGGCCATGGTTTATGTTCTTCAGGTATATTTTGTTTAGTTAATATTAATTATGAACGAATTGGGAGTCGTAGTTTATTTATTAATAAAGGTATAATAAATTTTATACCTAGAATGAGAATATTTTGATTTATATTATCATCTTCTAATATAGCTGCACCTCCATCTATAAATTTATTAGGTGAAATTAGATTAATTAATAGAATAATTAGTTGAAGTTGAATAACTATAATTTTATTAATATTAATTTCTTTTTTTAGAGCTGGGTATAGATTATATTTATATTCTTATGTTCAACATGGTATATTTCATTCAGGAATTTATAGTTGTTATATAGGTGTTTCTCGAGAATATTTATTATTAATATTACATTGATTACCTTTAAATTTATTTGTTTTAAAGATTGATTTAATATATTTATTTATTTAAAATTTAAATAATTTAATTTAAAAATATTGATTTGTGGAATCAAATATATGATTTGTTCATTTTAAATAATTAATATTTCAATTTGTTTAATTAGATTTTTTTTTTTATTTATAATAAGTTTATTTATTTTATTTATTGGTTTATTTTTTATTATAAATAATATAGTTATTATAATTGAATGAGAAATTATTTCATTAAATTCTAATATAATAGTAATAACTATTTTATTAGATTGAATTTCTTTATTTTTTATAGGATTTGTTTTATTAATTTCTTCAGTTGTTATTATATATAGAAAAAGATATATGAGATCAGAAATAAATTTAAATCGATTTATTATTTTGGTATTATTATTTGTCTTATGTATATTATTATTAATTATTAGTCCTAATATAATTAGAATTTTATTAGGTTGAGATGGATTAGGTTTAATTTCTTATTGTTTAGTAATTTATTATCAAAATATTAAATCTTATAATGCAGGTATATTAACTGCGTTATCTAATCGTATTGGTGATGTATTTATTTTAATAGTAATTGCTTGAATAATAAATTATGGTAGATGAAATTATATTTTTTATTTAGAATTTATAAAAATTGATATTTATATAAAATATGTTATATTTTTAATTGTAGTTGCTGCTATAACTAAAAGTGCTCAAATTCCTTTTTCTTCTTGATTACCAGCAGCTATAGCTGCTCCTACTCCTGTTTCTGCTTTAGTTCATTCTTCTACTTTAGTAACTGCAGGGGTGTATTTATTAATCCGTTTTAATAATTTATTAGTTGATAGTATAATTTTTAAAATTTTATTAATGATTTCTGGTATGACTATATTTATATCTGGTATAGCAGCTAATTTTGAGTTTGATTTAAAAAAAATTATTGCTTTATCAACTTTAAGTCAATTAGGTTTAATAATAAGAATTTTAAGAATAGGGTATTTTGATTTAGCTTTTTTTCATTTAATAACTCATGCTACTTTTAAAGCTTTATTATTTATATGTGCTGGTGTAGTAATTCATCTAATAAATGATATACAAGATATTCGTTTTATAGGTGGGATAAATAATTTTATTCCTTTAACTTCTTTATGTTTTAATGTTTCTAACTTAGCTTTATGTGGAATTCCTTTTTTAGCTGGATTTTATTCTAAGGATTTAATCTTAGAAATGAGGTGTTTATATAATTTAAATATTTTAGTTTTTATATTATATTATTTATCTACGGGTTTAACAGTAAGTTATAGTATACGTTTATTTTTTTATTTAATAATTAATGATTTAAATTTAATTAGAGTTTATAATTTATTTGATGAAGATTTTATTATATTAAAAAGAATATTTGTATTATTATTTATAAGAGTAATTAGAGGTAGATTTTTAAATTGAATAATTTTTTATAAACCTTATATAATTTATTTAAGATTTAATATAAAATTAATAATTATTTATGTAAGATTAATAGGTGGAATATTAGGTTTTATTATTAGAAAAATAAAAATTTATTCTTTAAATAAAAGTATTATATTTTATAAGGTTTCTTTATTTTTATCTATAATATGATTTATACCCAGATTATCTACTTTTGGTGTAAATTATTATTCTTTATTAATTGGTCAAAAAATAATTAAAAATATTGATATAGGTTGAATTGAATTATTAAGTGTTCAAGGAATATATTTAAATTTAGTTAATTATAGAAAATTAAATAATTATTTTCAAATAAATAATATTAAAATTTATTTATTTATATTTATTTTATGAATAATAATTTATTTTTTAATATTTATTATATTAATATATTACTTAAATAACTTATATTTAGAGTATAATATTGAAGATATTAAAGAGATTTATTAAATCTTTAAGTAATTATTTATAAAATAATTTATTTATTTATACAATGAAAGTGTATTGTTTTATTTTAAACTATATAAATAGAAATATTAATGAATTTATATCACTATATTTTAAAATTAGAAGTTTTAATATTTATATTTCTTTAATTGGAAAATTATTTCAATTTTATTATTAACAATAATATACCTCTATTTTGGTTTCAATTAATATTTAATTAAATAAGGAGAAATTTATTCTCATATTTTTAAGTCGAAATTAAATGCAATATTTGCTTCTTATTTTATTAAGATAGATTGATTATATCAATATTTTTTGAATGCAAATCAAATATTTTTATTTAAAATTACAATCCTAATTAGTTAGTTCAATTTAATATATTTTGATTTCATTCATGATATAATCCTAAAATTAAAATAATAATAAAAATTGAAATAATTTTATATCAAATAATTAAATTATTAATATTAATTGTAATAATTATTGGTAAAATTAAAGCAATTTCAATATCAAAAATTATAAAAATGACTGTAATTAAGAAAAAATGTAATGAAAATGGAATACGTGATATTGATTTTGGGTCAAATCCACATTCAAATGGTGAGCATTTTTCTCGATCTATATAAGATTTTTTAGATAAAATAATAGACAATATTATTATAATATTTGAAATAATAATAATAATAATTCTTATTAATAATAATAATAAAATTATTTATATTAAATTAAATTAAACTTTTTAATTGGAAATTAAATATACTTTTTATATTATATAAATAATTATCTTCCTCATCAATATATGGAGATATATAAAAATAATCATACTACATCAACAAAATGTCAATATCAAGCAGCTGCTTCAAATCCAAAGTGATGATTTATTGAAAAATGATTATTAATATGTCGTAGTAAACAAATTAAAAGAAAAATTGTTCCAATAATTACATGAAGTCCATGAAAACCTGTTGCTATAAAAAATGTTGAACCATAAATTCTATCTGCAATAGTAAATGATGCTTCATAATATTCATATATTTGTAAAATTGTAAAGTAAATACCTAAAATAACTGTAAAAAATAATCCTTGAGTTGATTGAGTAAAATTATTTTCTATAAGAGCATGATGAGCCCATGTAACAGTAATACCAGAAGTTAATAAAATAATAGTATTTAATAAAGGAATTTGAAATGGATTAAATGAAATAATAGATAAAGGAGGTCATATTATTCCAATTTCAATATTAGGTGATAATCTTCTATGGAAAAAGGCTCAGAAAAAAGATAAAAAAAAAAATACTTCTGAAATAATAAATAAAATTATTCCTCATTGTAGTCCTTTTGATACTAAAATTGTATGTTTTCCTTGAAAAGTTCCTTCTCGACATACGTCTCGTCATCATTGATATATTGTTAAAATAGTAATAAAATAACCTAATAATAATATATTTATATTAAATATATGAAATCATTTAATTAATCCTGATATTAAGATTAATACTCCTATAGCTCCTGTTAATGGTCATGGACTAAAATCTACTAAATGGTATGGGTGATTTTGATGATTTATCATTAGTTTACTTCTCTAGAATATAATGTTCTTAAAATTGTGATTACATAAGCTTGAATTACAGCTACAGCTGATTCTAAAGTTAATAATAAAATTTGAATAAAAATTAATAAAAAAATTAAATAATTTGATAAATTTGATCCAGTATTTCCTAAAAGAGTTAATAATAAATGACCTGCAATTATATTAGCTGTTAAACGTACAGCTAATGTACCAGGTCGAATAATATTTCTAATTGTTTCAATTAAAATTATAAATGGTATTAAAATATTTGGTGTTCCTTGTGGAATTAAATGTGAAAATATATGTTGAGTATTATTAATTCAACCATAAAATATAAATGTTAATCAAATTGGTAAAGATAAAGATAAAGTTAAAATTAAATGACTTGTTCTAGTAAAAATATAGGGGAATAATCCTAAAAAATTATTAAATAAAATAAATGTAAATAATGAAATAAAAATAAATGTTGTTCCATTAAAAGAGTTTTTACCTAATAAAATTTTAAATTCTAAATGTAATTTATTTAAAATTGAATATCAGATTATATAAAATCGGTTTGGTAAAATTCAAAAAGAATAAGGGATTATTATAATTCCAATAAAAGTTCTAATTCAATTAAATGAAATGTTGAAAATATTAGTTGATGGATCAAATACTGAAAATAAATTTGTTATCATTTTCAAGTTAAATTAATATTTTTAAATAATAATTTATTATTTAAATTATTTGATTTATATATATAAATATAATAATTTAAAATATTAAATAAAATAAAAATTAAAATAAAATAAATAAATAATATAATTCAATTTAAAGGGTATATTTGTGGTATAAAAGAATATTAATTTATTAATAATTTAAATTTGACATATTTATGTTATATTTTAACTAATTCTTTCATTAGAAGTAATTGTTATATTACTATAAAATGGTTTAAGAGACCAGTACTTACTTTCAGTCATCTAATGAGTTATAATTTTTAATTCAATTAATAAATTTATTTATTGAAATTCTTTCAATAACAATAGGTATGAATCTATGATTTGCCCCACAAATTTCTGAACATTGCCCATAAAATAATCCAGGACGATTTAAGAAAAAATTTGATTGATTTAATCGTCCTGGAGTAGCATCAATTTTTACCCCTAAAGATGGAATTGTTCAAGAATGAATTACATCTGTTGCTGTAATTAAAATTCGAATTTGAGTATTTATAGGTAAAATAATTCGATTATCTACATCTAATAATCGAAATTCATTTAATTTTAATTCATTTATTGGAATTATATAAGAATCAAATTCAATTTTATTAAAATCAGAATATTCATATCTTCAGTATCATTGATGTCCAATAGTTTTTAATGTAATTAATGGATTATTAATTTCATCTAATAAATATAATAATCGTAAAGAAGGAAGTGCAATAAAAATTAAAGTAATTGCTGGTAAAATTGTTCAAATTAATTCAATTATTTGTTCTTCTAATAAAAATCGATTAATATATTTATTTAAAAATAATCTTAATATAATATATCCTACTAATATAGTAATTATAATTAAAATTAATAATGTATGATCATGAAAAAAAATAATTTGTTCTATTAATGGAGAGGAGCTATTTTGTAAATTTAAGTTAGATCATGTAGCCATAATTCTAAAAAAAGAATTAATTCTTTATAAATGGGGTTTAAATCCATTGCATAATTTTCTGCCATATTAGAAATTTGTTAAAATAGGTATTTCATTATATGAATGTTCTGCAGGTGGAAGATTTTGTAATCATTCAATAGATGAAGATATTTGTAATGTGAATAAATTTACTCGTTTATTAATTATTGATTCTCAAATAATTAATAATATTATTATTATACCAATTATAGAAATATTTGACCCTAAAGATGAAATAATATTTCAAGATAAATAAGTATCTGGATAGTCTGAATAACGTCGAGGTATACCTGATAAACCTAAAAAATGTTGAGGAAAGAATGTTAAATTAACACCTATAAATATAATAAAAAATTGAATTTTTAATAATAAAGGGTTTAATCTTAATCCTGTAAATAAAGGATATCAATTAATAAATCCTGCTATAATAGCAAATACTGCTCCTATAGATAAAACATAATGAAAATGTGCAACTACATAATATGTATCATGTAATGTAATATCAATAGATGAATTTGCTAAAATAACTCCTGTTAAACCCCCAATTGTAAATAAAAATACAAACCCTAATCTTCATAATATTGTAGGACTATAATTAATTTGAGTTCCATGTAAAGTAGCTAATCATCTAAAAATTTTAATACCTGTTGGTACAGCAATAATTATAGTAGCAGATGTAAAGTAAGCTCGAGTATCAACATCTATACCAATTGTAAATATATGATGGGCTCAAACAATAAATCCTAATAATCCAATTGCTAATATAGCATAAATTATACCTAACGACCCAAAAGTTTCTTTTTTACCTCTTTCTTGACTAATGATATGGGAAATTATACCAAATCCTGGTAGAATTAAAATATAGACTTCAGGATGACCAAAAAATCAAAATAAATGTTGATATAAAATAGGATCACCTCCTCCGGCAGGATCAAAAAATGAAGTATTTAAATTTCGGTCTGTTAATAATATAGTAATAGCTCCTGCTAATACTGGTAATGATAATAAAAGTAATAGTGCTGTAATTGCAACTCTTCATACAAATAAAGGTATACGATCAAAAGATATTCTTTTTGATCGTATATTAATTACAGTAGTAATAAAATTAATTGCTCCTAAAATTGATGAAATTCCTGCTAAATGTAGAGAAAAAATAGCTAAATCTACAGATGCTCCAGAATGTGCAATATTTGATGATAATGGGGGGTATACAGTTCATCCTGTTCCTGCCCCATTTTCTACAATTCTTCTAGAAATTAATAATATTAATGATGGTGGTAATAATCAAAATCTTATATTATTAAGTCGTGGAAATGCTATATCGGGAGCTCCTAATATTAAGGGGACTAATCAATTTCCAAAACCTCCAATTATAATAGGTATTACTATAAAAAAAATTATAATAAAAGCATGAGCTGTAACAATTACATTATAAATTTGATCATCACCAATTAAAGATCCAGGATTTCCTAATTCTGTTCGAATTAATATTCTTAGTGATGTTCCTACTATTCCTGCTCAAATACCAAAAATAAAATATAAAGTTCCAATATCTTTATGATTTGTAGAATATAATCATTTTCGCTAATAAAATGGCTGAAAATTAAGCGATAAATTGTAAATTTATTTATAAGAATTAATTCTTTTTTATTAATTTAAATCTTATATTCATCTAATGATATTAAATTGCAAATTTAAAGGAATAATTAATAATTATTAAGATTTAAAAATTTATTTTATTTATAATTTTGAAGATTATTAGTTTAATTTAACTTAAAATCTTTTTTAATTTAAATAAAATAAAATTGTTCTTAAAATTAATATAATTAAAGATAATAAAATTAAAATTATTAATAAATTAATTTTATTATTAAAATTAATTTTAAATCATTTTAATTTTAAATAATTTATTATAAAAGCTGAATATGAAATTCGAATATAATAATATAATGTAATTAATGTTGATATAATTAAAATAAAAGATAATATAAATATATTATATTCAATTAAATAATTAATAATTAATCATTTAGGTAAAAACCCTAAAAAAGGTGGTAAACCACCTAATGATAATAAATTTAAAAAAATAAAAAATTTAATTATTGAATAATAGTTTAAATAAAATAATTGATTAAAAAAATATAAATTAATTAAATAAAATATTATACATATAATAAAATTTAAAAAAAAATAAATTATTAAATAAAAAATGAATAAATTTTCACTAATAATTATTGCTGTAATTATTCATCTTAAATGATTAATTGATGAATATGCTATTAATTTTCGTAATGAGGTTTGATTTAATCCACCAATAGCGCCAAATATTCTAGATAAAATAATTGTAAAAATTATTAGGTAGTAATTATAACAATAAGATAATAAAATTAAAGGTGTAATTTTTTGTCAAGTTATTAAAATAAAAGAATTAAATCAAGTTATTCCTTCTATAATTTGAGTAAATCAAAAATGAAATGGTGCAGCACCTATTTTTATTAATAATGAAGAATTTATTAAAATTTTAATTAAATTATTTTGAATATCAAAAAAATTAAAAAAAAATCTAAATAATAAAATTAAAAAAAGTAAATTTGATGAAGTTAAGGCTTGAATTAAAAAGTATTTTAAAGATGCTTCAGTATATAATAAATTATTATTATTTCTAATTAAAGGAATAAATGTTAATAAATTAATTTCTAACCCAATTCAACAACCTAATCAAGAATTAGATGAAATGGAAATGAATGAACTAAAAAATAAAATAATTATAAAAAATAATTTAGTTGAATTTAAATTTAAATAAATTAAAAAAAAAAGGATTATTACCTTTATTTTTGAAGTATGAATCCAAAAGCTTAAATTAGCTTATTTTTTTTATATAAAGTTATTTATAATTTAGTGTAAGAAGCACAAAAATTTTTGATATTTTTAGATATAGTTTAATTCTATAAATTATAAAAAAGAAAAATTAATAAAGGTAGAATATAACTACTTTATTTATTCTATCAAAATAATCCTTTAATCAGGCACTTTATT